TTCGAAAAGAAGACTTTCTAAGTTTTAAAATGAAAAATGATATAGATTCTAAACCATTCAAATCGATATTTCTTTCTCATTTGTACATGTATGATATATCCCACAAGACTTGTATATAATAAGAAAAGAAATTATAGTTTGTAAAAGCGTAGGATGAATGAAAAAAGATAATGAATTTTTGAATAACTAAAAAAAGTAAGGTGTCAAACAGACTTTTTGGGGGAGTAGAGTTGGGGATAGAGGGACTTGAACCCTCACGATTTTAAAAGTCAACGGATTTTCATCTTACTATAAATTTCATTGTTGTCAGTATTGACATGTAGAATGGGACTCTATCTTTATTCTCGTCCGATTAAGAAGTTCCACCAAGGATCTATCATACTATGAAGTGAATCGTTTGATCAATGAATATTCGATTTTTTCTTAAACTTCGAATTGATTCACAACATTTCTATTTTTTTTATAGAAATCGAGATTCAGGTCGTCATTTTTGAGATCGTTTTGTGTTACCTATATTTAGACAAAATAGGTTTTTATCCTTCATCCTTTTTGATTTGAAGTTTGGATCGAAGGATTCCTTTATCAACACAAGGTAGTTAACTCCATTTGTTAGAACAGCTTCCATTGAGTCTCTGCACCTATCCATTTTTTATCGCTTTCTAAACTCGGGTTTGTTCGCGTAAACCAGGATTTGGCTCAGGATTGCCCATTGTTAATTCCAGGGTTTCTCTGAATTTGAAAGTTATCACTTAGTAGGTTTCCATACCAAGGCTCAATCCAATTAAGTCCGTAGCGTCTACCGATTCCGCCATATCCCCTTTTTTGCTTTGAGATTAGGATCTCATTTTTATGTCTTTCCACTTTTTCGTATGCCGAAACCTTGGAATTAATTACATATAGATACTTATTTTATTTCTTTGGTATCTTCTTTCATTTTTTTTTAGCCCAATCCATATTGATTTAGTCTAATCAACAAAGATTCTATCATTTTTGTATTTGCAATTCAATATGGTTATATATTACATAACATATATATGTTCTTACTTTTCTCATCTTTGTCTTAAATTTTAAGAAATAGTCGAACGGTCGATTCTTTTTTTTTACTTCCATGAAAATAAATTTATGATTATTATTGAAACTTAGAATTCTCCAATGTGCAGCGGAAAAATATTATAAGTCTACTTCGTAGATTTTAAATTATAATAATTCTAAAAAATTCTATTCAAATATTAATTCGAATAATTATATATTATTATAAATAAAATAAAAAAAGTATAAAATAATAATAGCATGAGGTTAGAACAAAAAAACAATAATTTCAAATCAGATATCATTTAACTAAAAATAAAAAGATTTCTTATCTAATTAAGATTTTTTTATTTATAAACTAATGAAATAAAAATTATAAAGTCGATATATTGCTATATTCTATTAATTAATAATTAAGGTTATGTTTTATTTTTTTAATGATAGTCACTATTTATTTGAGCTATATTCTGTTATAGAATATGATTAATTAATTATAAATAGATAAGGAAAAATATGAATAGAATAGTTAGTTGATATTGATACGATCTAGTAGTTTAGTGAATTTGTATGCACGCGCTATTTGAGCCCGCTTAGCTCAGAGGTTAGAGCATCGCATTTGTAATGCGATGGTCATCGGTTCGATTCCGATAGCCGGCTTTTCCATATTTTTTTCGTTTTTTTTACATGATTTTTAATGTACTTTCAAAATCAAAGAAGATTGAAAAGACTTCTTTCACCTTTTTCCCAGAGTTACCACTCCATTTATATTATGTCATATAAACTTCCATATAGGAATATATATTGGGTAAAAGGGTTAGATCTTTGCAAAATAAATAAAGAAAATAAAATAAAATTTTTGTGATTTAGTTTATTTATATATATTGTATATACAATAAAAAAAATCTGTATATTGAGAGAATATATCTTCTTACTCTTTGTATTCCAATAGTTTATTGGAGTGGATTTCACTTCATTTATCATTATCATTTAGTTCAGTTTTAATTTTCTTTTGTTTTGTACAATTTCAATAAAAAAAAGGAGTCTTTATGTCACGTTACCGAGGGCCTCGTTTTAAAAAAATACGCCGTCTGGGGGCTTTACCGGGACTAACTAGTAAAAGGCCTAGGGCAGGAAGCGATCTTAGAAACCAATCACGCGCCGGAAAAAAATCTCAATATCGTATTCGTTTAGAAGAAAAACAAAAATTGCGTTTTCATTATGGTCTTACAGAACGCCAATTACTTAAATATGTTCGTATCGCCGGAAAAGCCAAGGGGTCAACAGGTCAAGTTTTACTACAATTACTTGAAATGCGTTTGGATAACATCCTTTTTCGGTTGGGTATGGCTTTGACTATTCCTCAAGCGCGCCAATTAGTTAACCATGGACATATTTTAGTTAATGGTCATATAGTTGATATACCAAGTTATCGCTGCAAACCCCGAGATATTATTACAGTGAAGGATGAACAAAACTCTAGAACTTTGGTTCAAAATCTTCTTGATTCATCTGCCCCCGAGGAATTGCCAAACCATCTGACTCTTCACACATTCCAATATGAAGGGTTAGTCAATCAAATAATAGATAGGAAATGCGTCGGTTTGAAAGTAAATGAGTTGCTTGTCGTAGAATATTACTCTCGACAGACTTAATAAACCTAACTTAAGTAAAAAAAAATAACTAAAAACAAGAGTTCGGACAACTCCCCTTCGCCCTCTTTTTTGATTAAAAAGGCACAAGGTAAGGGATTTTGTCGGGGAATCTTTTTCCTATTCATGTATCATAGATTGGTAGGGAGATTTGGATCCCTTGTTTGCTCTTCCCAGCATTTTCCATATCAAAGAAATTAGGAATAGAGAATCTATAAAAAAAACAAGGTAGATTTTATATCTATTCTTTTTGATTTGATACATTGTGGTCAATCACGTAAGATTGGTGAATTAGTTGAAAGTACGGAAAGAGAGGGATTCGAACCCTCGGTAAACAAAAGCCTACATAACAGTTCCAATGTTACGCCTTCAACCACTCGGCCATCTCTCCGACACCAGGATTATGACTGAGTACCTGGGTGAATAGCGAGTTATTCATCGTTTTTTAGATTATGGTTAATAGATACCCTTTTTGACCGGAAAAATTTGGAAGTAGATAGAAGGTTTTTTTATTTTAATGAGTCCGCTTTTATGTTAGTTCGTACTATATAATTCCTTTGTTTGTGAGAATATTTTTTCACAAAAGAAAAGGTAAAGCAAATAAAAAGAGTTATAGAATGGATTACTACCTATGCCAAGATCGCGTATAAATGGAAATTTTATTGATAAAACCTTTACAATTGTAGCCGATATCTTATTACGAGTCATTCCGACAACTTCCGGAGAAAAGGAGGCATTTACTTATTACAGAGATGGTGCGATTTGATTATCATTATTTTTTTTCTCGCCGATTTGGAATAGAAAGAAAAACGAGTATTGAAAAAAAAAATCTACGCTTTTGAAGGTGAAGTTTATAATATAAAAAAAGCAATCCCTTCTGTCATGTATCCACGATTAATGCAGCCTTAGATGCTTCAATTGTTAATTCTAGTATTGAGCAAAAGGTTTTTACCTATGGTTCCCGTATTACAGATCAATCCTACTACACTAATACAATATACGAATAGGAGGCATAGGGGAAGAAGCACTACGCCGAGAAATCAACAACACGAAAACTTTCTTCAAAATGATTCCTTTTCTTTCTTCTTCTTCTTTGGGATTGGGACTAATTAAAATGGTTGGAACAATAAACATCCATCTCGTTCGTACTTTGGATACCCGTATAACCATTGAAGACTGTTGAAGTGACTAATTCCTGGAAATTTAGGGGCGTTGAGAACAAAGAAATTTTTAGAGTTTCCTTTTTTATTTTTATCTAGCATGAACCCACTTGGTAGTAAGAAAAGATCTTTTGCAAGAAGGTTGGCTAGGGATTTCTTGTAAAAACATTAGCCCCGCTTAGTTCATAATGACATAAAATTTTTCATATATTATTTTCATTATGCACCTAAAGGAGGAGCCGTATGAGATGAAAATCTCACATACGGTTCTGAAACGGAGAATTCGTTAAAGCGAATGACGACCGTAACGGATGTCGGCTCAATCTGAAGGAAATTATGCGGAAGCATTACAGAATTATTATGAAGCTATGCGCCTAGAAATAGACCCCTATGACCGAAGTTATATACTCTATAATATAGGCCTTATCCACACAAGTAATGGGGAACATACCAAAGCTTTAGAATATTATTTTCGGGCATTAGAACGAAACCCCTTTTTACCACAAGCTTTTAATAATATGGCTGTGATCTGCCATTACGTGCGACTATCTCCACTATAGAAAAAAAGAACGAACAGCTAGTCAATGAAATACTAGAAACACAAAAAAGGGCTTTCTACATAAGCATCGTACAAAACGATTTTTATCAGCTGTAGCAAATAAATAAACTTCATAGATCGAAATATGAAGTGAAGACTGGATATGCCTAAATACTTTATTTCTATGGATAAAAAAGATTTAATTGATAGAGGAAGCACCGTAAAGATCAATTGGAAAGGTTTTGGACCGATACAACAAGAGCTGTTTATTTATATCATAATATGAGATAAATCTTCGGAATCTACTTATGTAATAGAGTAGATCCCCTAAGGTATTGAGCAGCGGTGTAGCATCAGATCCTAAAGACAGTAAGTCTTTTTCTTTTTTATGAAGTATGAAAAAAGTCTTTTTCAAAGATTCTATATAAATTTTAATATGAAAGCGGGATAGTTACCTTTCAGAAAATTATAATATCTAATAACAGTGGACATGCCCTTTTTTCTGAAGGTAGGAGAAAAGATAAAACTTTTATATTAATTAATATATTAATTAAATCAAAATTAAAGTTTGAAACTCATGTAATTACTCTCTTTTGTTTAATACAATAAAAACCGAATATCTAT